TGGAACAAAAAATGATAAATTAGTTTCTTCTTTATTCTGTTCAATTTTCTCTGTTCAATATTCAATAAAAAAAAAATGAACAATTATAATTCTATAAGGTTTAATCAAAATTAAATTAATCTTTTGATAAAATTGCTATGCTTAGTGTGTGACTCGTTGGTTTTTTGAGGGTTAGTATAAAAAACCAGCCCCATAGTATAAACAAATAACTATAGAAATAATAACCAACTCATCACTTCGTATTATCTGGATCCAAAGAACCAGTCAAGATATGATATATTGTTCATATTATTGTAGCAACTGAAATCTTTTTTTATTAAAAAATCTGCTTCTAAGTTGTCAATCGAAAAAAAAAAAACGAAATAAAAAAGAAAGGGTATGGATAAATGGAAGGATGAGAGAAAGAAAGAAAAAGAATATTGATGATATAGAATTCCAATATGTAAGGTCTATGAGTCATCTCAGAAAAAATCTGCGTAATAAAGCATCAATACGGATTCATCATTAAATGGATCAAAAAAAAATAAAGAGCTTCGAGCCAATAAAGACTAAGAATATTGACTCAAGAACTAATAGCTCCGTTGTAGAATTCAGACCTAACCATTAAGTAAGAAGCGATGGGAACGATGGAACCTGTGAATTCAAAAGATTTTAGCGAAAATGAATTCGAATGATTCATTGATCGGGATGGCGGAACCGGCCAGAGACCAATTCATCTATTCAGAAAACTTATCAACTAATGATAGAACTGAAATAGAAATTGAAAGAGTAAATATTCGCCCGCGAAAACTTTTTTTCTAAAATTGGGTCAATCCAATACGATAAAGAGTAAAACAAAAGAAAGATTTATTTTAACATTCTAAAATATATAAATATATTCAAAAAATAGTGCTTTAATATATTTAGATTTAGTTACCTATACAAACAAGATATACAAATGAAAAATAGATTTGATCTAGATTAAATGCAATCCATGATTTAGTATATTACTTATTATATTAAATACATGTATATCTTAAATATTTTTATATTCTATCTGAATTGAATTCAAAATCTTGAATTTGAATTGATTTTATTCGCGAGGAGCTGGATGAGAAGAAACTCTCACGTCCGGTTCTGTAGTAGAGATGGAATTCAAAACAAACCATCAACTATAACCCCAAAAGAACCAGATTCCGTAAACAACATAGAGGAAGAATGAAGGGAATATCTTATCGAGGTAATACTGTTTGTTTTGGTAAATACGCTCTTCAGGCACTTGAACCCGCTTGGATCACATCTAGACAAATAGAAGCAGGTCGACGAGCAATGACACGAAATGCACGTCGCGGCGGAAAAATATGGGTCCGTATATTTCCAGATAAACCAGTTACAGTAAGGCCCGCAGAAACACGTATGGGTTCAGGTAAAGGCTCTCCCGAATATTGGGTAGCTGTTGTTAAACCAGGTCGAATCCTTTATGAAATGGGTGGAGTAACAGAAAATATAGCCAGAAGGGCTATTTCAATAGCAGCGTCCAAAATGCCTATACGAGCTCAATTCATCATTTCGGGATAAAAAAGAAATAGGCCTTAAAAATCGCCGGTGCAGGTTTCTTTTTTTGAACAAATAATATTTCTTTTTTTCTTCGACCTTTGTATTGTAAAAAACAGATAAAAGTATTGTAAAAAACAGATAAAAAAAATGATATGATTCAACCTCAGACCCATTTGAATGTAGCAGATAACAGCGGGGCTAAAGAATTGATGTGTATTCGAATCATAGGAGCTAGCAATCGTCGATATGCTCATATTGGTGACGTTATTGTTGCTGTGATCAAAGACGCAGTTCCAAACATGCCTCTAGAAAGATCAGAAGTGGTCAGAGCTGTAATTGTCCGTACTTGTAAAGAACTTAAACGTGACAACGGTATGATAATACGATATGATGACAATGCTGCAGTTGTGATTGATCAAGAAGGAAATCCAAAAGGAACTCGAGTTTTTGGTGCGATTGCCCGAGAATTGAGACAGTTCAATTTTACTAAAATAGTTTCATTAGCTCCCGAGGTATTATAAAATGAGACCACGATACAGTTATAGGTTATAGTAGGGTATTTAAAAGAAATAGATTAAGATTCATTTAGTAGATTTTGTCTCACGTATATACTTTTCAAAATTCATTTCATAAAAAAAATACGTAAAAAAGCATGTTGATTATATCCAAATTTGGAGGCACCAATAATTTTAATTAATCATGGGTAGTGATACTATTGCTGACATAATAACCTCTATACGAAATGCCGATATGTATAGAAAAAACGTGGTTCGAGTAGCAGCTACTAACATCAGCCAAAGTATTGTTAAAATACTTTTACGAGAGGGTTTTATCGAAAACGTGAGAAAACATCGAGAAAACAACAAATCTTTTTTGGTTTTAACCCTACGACATAGAAGGAATAGGAAAAGGACTTATCGAAATCTTTTAAATTTAAAACGGATCAGTCGGCCGGGTCTACGAATCTATTCTAACTATCAAAGAATTCCTAGAATTTTAGGCGGGATGGGGGTTGTAATTCTTTCTACCTCTCGGGGTATAATGACAGACCGAGAGGCTCGACTAGAAAGAATAGGCGGAGAAATTTTGTGTTATATATGGTAATCTTTCTAATATCGGAATTAAACAGGAAACTTCTTTTTTGTGAAAAAGAAAAGAGAAGGGGTGGGTTGTCGAATAGGGTTCTTCCTCCACTAGTTGATACTTCAAGGAGGTTTTACCTGGAATGAAAGAACAAAAATGGATTCATGAAGGTTTAATTACTGAATCGCTTCCCAACGGCATGTTCCGGGTTCGTTTAGATAATGAAGATATTATTCTAGGTTATGTTTCAGGAAAGATCCGACGTAGTTTTATACGAATATTGCCAGGAGATAGAGTCAAAATTGAAGTAAGTCGTTATGATTCAACTAGAGGTCGTATAATTTATCGACTCCGCAACAAAGATTCGAAAGATTAGGTGTTTTTTCAACTTCACTATTTCTTTCGCAGGAATACGATTCGAAATCGAAATTTTCAATAAACTAATTTTCTCCCAAGAAATAGATTCAAAATTAAAGTAAGGAGTGGCAAATATGAAAATAAGAGCTTCTGTTCGTAAAATTTGTGAAAAATGTCGACTGATCCGTCGTCGAGGACGAATTATAGTAATTTGTTCCAACCCAAGACATAAACAAAGACAAGGATAATAAGACTCGTTAAAGACCCAATATACAAATAAGAAAGGGGATCTTTTTTGACATGAAATGGATATATCCATATATCTCTGACTCAAATTTATGAGATGATAAAATATGGCAAAAGCTATACCGAAAAAGGGTTCACGTGGACGTATTGGTTCACGTAAGAGTATACGTAAAATACCAAAGGGGGTTATTCATATTCAAGCAAGTTTCAATAATACCATTGTGACTGTTACAGATGTACGAGGGCGAGTGGTTTCTTGGTCATCTGCCGGTACTTGTGGCTTCCGAGGTACAAGAAGAGGGACGCCATTTGCTGCTCAAACCGCGGCAGCAAATGCTATTCGTGCAGTAGTAGATCAAGGTATGCAACGAGCAGAAGTCATGATTAAAGGTCCCGGTCTCGGAAGAGACGCAGCATTACGAGCTATTCGCAGAAGTGGTATACTATTAACTTTCGTACGGGATGTAACTCCTATGCCACATAATGGCTGTAGACCCCCTAAAAAAAGACGTGTGTAGAAATCAAAATTGAAGCAATTTCAATAGCAAGAGAAATAAATGATTCAATGATCAGATAAAATAATATTATTATGGTTCGAGAGAAAATAACAGTATCTACTCGGACACTACAGTGGAAGTGTGTTGAATCAGCAGCAGACAGTAAGCGTCTTTTGTATGGGCGCTTTATTCTGTCTCCGCTTATGAAAGGTCAAGCAGACACAATAGGCATTGCGATGCGAAGAGCTTTGCTTGGAGAAATCGAAGGAACATGTATCACACGTGCAAAATCTGAGAAAATATCACACGAATATTCTACCATAATGGGTATTCAAGAATCAGTACATGAAATTTTAATGAATTTGAAAGAAATCGTATTGAGAAGTAATCTCTATGGAACTTGTGAGGCGTCTATTTGTGTCAAGGGCCCTGGATATGTAACTGCTCAAGATATCATCCTACCGCCTTATGTAGAAATCGTCGATAATACACAGCATATAGCTAGCTTGACGGAACCCATTGAGTTGGTTATTGGATTACAAATCGAGAAGAATCGTGGATATCTTATAAAAGCGCCAAATACCTTTCAAGATAGAAGTTATCCTATAGATCCTGTATTCATGCCTGTTCGAAATGCAAATCATAGTATTCATTCTTATGAAAATGGTAACAAAGAGATACTATTTCTCGAAATATGGACAAATGGAAGTTTAACTCCTAAAGAAGCACTTCACGAAGCCTCCCGGAATTTGATTGATTTATTGATTCCGTTTTTACATACCAAAGAAGAAAATTTCAATTTAGAGGACAATCAACACATAGTTCCTTTACCCCCTTTTACCTTTTATGATAAATTGGTTAAACTAACAAAAAAAAAAAAAAAAATGGCGTTGAAATCGATTTTTATTGACCAATCAGAATTGCCTCCCAGAATCTATAATTGCCTCAAAAGGTCCAACATATATACATTATTGGACCTTTTGAATAACAGTCAAGAAGATCTTATGAAAATGGAACATTTTCGCATAGAAGATGTCAAACAAATTTTAGGGATTCTAGAAAAAAATTTCGTAATTGATTTACCGAAAAATAGGTTTTAAATCCATTGGGTTTTTTTAATCTTTTTTTAGAAAAGGGCCGAAAAGAATTTTTGAATCTTTAGGACAATTCATAGATTCGGAATCAGCATAGATTCATAATTTAATTGAATAGATGTATCTAGGGAGAATTCACCTTGAAGCGACTATTCCCTAGATACATACGTCGTGATATTTTATTTCA